AGGCATGAATACAGCATCGATAGGATGACTTTCTTCGTGAAAGTTTTTGGGTGTTTTTATATGATATCCTCGATTTCTCTCGATTTGTAATCCAATAGAAAAATGAATTGGTTCTGTTAGTGTAGCTATATGCTGTGTGTTATCAATGATTTCCACAGAAGTTGGTAAGATAATATCTTGAGCAGTTACACATCCAGGGCCCTGGAAACAAATGGACGCGTTGCTAGTTCCATACAGATTACTTCGCAATACAATTTCTTTCAAATTCATTAAAATCTCATGTACTGATTCTTGAATACCCACTATCGTAGAATATTCATGTGGTATTTTTTCAAATTTTGCTCGGGTGATGCATGTTCCTTCTATTTCCCCCAGCAAAGCTCTTCGTATTGCAATGCCTATTGTATCGGCTTGTCCTTTCTTAAGTGGAGACAGAATAAAGCGTCCATAATAAAGACGCTTACTATCTGCTCTTGATTCAACACACTTCCACCGTAGTGTCCGAGTAGATACTCTTACTTTCTCTCGAACCATATTAATATTATTTGATCAGATCATTGAATTGTTTATTTCTCTTGAAATCGATTTCATTTTTATTTCTATACACATCTTTTCTTAGGGGGCCTACATCCATTATGGGGCATAGGGGTTACATCACGTACGAAACTTAATGGTATACCACTTCTTCGAATAGCTCGTAATGCTGCATCCCTACCGAGACCGGGACCTTTGATCATCACTTCTGCTCGTTGCATACCTTGATCTATGACTGTACGAATAGCCTTTCCTGCTGCGGTTTGAGCAGCAAATGGAGTCCCTCTTCTTGTACCTTTGAATCCACAAGTACCGGCGGAGGCCCAAGAGATTACCCGACCTCGGACATCTGTAATAGTCACAATGGTATTGTTGAAACTTGCTTGAACATGAATAACGCCCTTTTGTATTCGGCGTATATTCTTACGTGACCCAATCCGGGCATTTCTCCCTGAACCAGTTCTTGGTATAGATTTTGCCATACTTTACTTTATCATCTTATAACGAGAAATTCGAGGTATATGGATATATCCATTTCATGTCAAAACAGATCCTATTTTTGTATTGGTTACTTTATGTTATAGAGTCCATTTTCAAAAGATTATCCTTGTCTTTGTTTATGTCTCGGATTGGAACAAATTACTATAATTCGTCCTCTTCTACGGATCAATCGACATTTATCACAAATTTTACGAACGGAGGCTCTTATTTTCATAGTTGTCATTCCTAAACTGAATTCTGAGTATACTTATTGGAAGAAAATCAATTTCTTGAAATTTGAAACCCCAACCTCGAATTGTATTCTCAGCAAAGAAATGCTGATGGTTAAAAAAAAAGCACCTAATCATTCAAATCCTTGTTATTATGAATTAGGAATCCATTTTTTGTTCTTTTCGTTTTGTTTTAGTTAAAACCTCTCGAAATATCAAATAATGTTAAGAGTAATTAACACGTCTTTTTTTCTTTTGACAAATAGTCAATTCTATTTTGGCGACAATTCAGATATAAGAAGGATTACCATATATAACACAAGATTTCTCCCCCAATTCCTTCCAGTCGAGCCTCTCGGTCTGTCATTATCCCTTGAGAAGTAGAAAGAATTACAATTCCCATCCCGCCTAAAATTCTAGGAATTCGTTGATAGTTAGAATAGATTCGTAGACCAGGCCTACTGATCCGTTTTAAATTAAAAATAGTTGGATACATTCCTTTTCTATTCCTTCTATGTCTTAGGGTTATAACCAAAAAATATTTGTTGTTTTCCTGATGTTTTCTCACGTTTGCAAGAAACCCCTCTCGTAAAAGCATTTTTACAACGTTTTCCGTGATGTTAGTAGATTCTATTTGAACCATCCCTTTTCTATTCATGTCAGCATTTCGTATAGAGGTTATTACGTCAGCAATAGTGTCTCTACCCATGATAAATTTTAATTTTTGTTGCCTCCACGTTTTTGATCTAATCAACATGCTTTTTTTTTTTTTACATAAAAAGTAAAAAAAAAATATTCAATAACAACAATAACAATAACAATAAGAATGTTTAAAAATGTTTAATATTATATTAAAATAATATTAAAATATTAATTTATTAATTAAAATATTAAAATTATTTAATATTATTAAATAATATAAACAATAAAATACTTCAAATTATTTTATTGAATTTTCAAATATTTGAAATCAATAAAGAGATACGCGTCAGATAAAATTTGATTCACTAAATTTAAGTTATCTATTTCATTCAATAACTAAGTAGACGAGTAGGACTCTACTCTATTAAGTTGGATGTGATACTATAATACTTCAGGTGATAATGAAATTATTTTAGTGAAATTTAACTGTCTCAATTCTCGGGCAATCGCGCCGAAAACTCGAGTTCCTTTTGGATTTCCTTCTTGATCAATAACAACTGCTGCATTGTCATCATATCGTATTATCATGCCGTTGTTGCGTTTAAGTTCTTTACAAGTACGAACAATTACAGCTCTGATCACTTCTGATCTTTCTAGAGATGTGTTTGGTAATGCATCCGTAATCACAGCGACAATAATGTCGCCAATATGAGCATATTGGCGATTACTAGCTCCTATGATTCGAATACACATCAATTTTCGAGCCCCGCTGTTATCCGCGACATTCAAATGGGTTTGAGCTTGAATCATATCATTTTTGTTTTGAATCTGTTCTTTCAATGCAAAGATAAAGTCGAAGTAAAAAAAAAAAAGAAATATTCTTGTTCAAATTCAAAATAAAAGAAACCAACAATTGTTTTTTTATCTCTAAGACTTTTTTCCGTCGGTCTACCTGTCTAACCTGACATAATAAATTGAGTTCGTATAGGCATTTTGGACGCCGCTATTGAAATAGCCTTTCTGGCTATATTTTCTCCAACTTCACCCATTTCATAAAGTATTCTACCTGGTTTAATGACAGCTACCCAATATTCGGGGGATCCCTTCCCTGAACCCATACGTGTTTCCGTAGGTCTTAACGTAACAGGTTTGTCCGGAAATATACATACCCAGATTTTTCCACCACGGCGCACATTTCGGGTCATTGCCCGCCGACCTGCTTCTATTTGTCTAGATGTAATCCAAGCGGGCTCAAGTGCCTGAAGAGCGTATTTACCGAAAGAAATACGGCTTCCTCGAGAAGATATCCCTTTCATTCTTCCTCTATGTTGTTTACGAAATCTGGTTCTTTTGGGGTTATAGTGGATGGTTCTTTCTCAATACCATCTCTACTACAGAAACGGACATGAGAGTTTCTCCTCATCCGGCTCCTCGCGAACGAAATGATTCCAATTTTCGAATTTTCGTAAAATAGACTGAATCCTGGATTTTTTAAGATTTCAATTAATCTATTCTAAATTCGAAATTTTGATATCTTGTTTGGATTTAGAAACATTTAAATCAATTTGATTTATGAAGAATGTGTTTTTGTTATTTCTTTTTGCTTTTTTATTCAAAATTAAAAAGAAAAGAATCGAATGAGATTGAATAGCAGTAATCTACTAAAAAACTTCGCGGGCGAATATTGACTTTTTCAAATCTATTTCAGCTGTAGGATTCGTTCATGACTTTTGGGAATAAATGAATTGGTTCCTGGTTCGTTTCGCCATCCCACCCAATGAATTATTAAGATTCGTTTTTCAATGGAATCCCCCGTATTCGTGGGTTCTTTCGTTCCCATTGCTTCTCAATTCATGGTTAGGTTTGAATTCTACAACGGAGCCCCCGCAGAAGATTTTTTCTTGAGTCAATCTTCTCAGTCTTTATTGGCTCGAGGCTCTTGATTCTTTTTGATTTTTATATGAACGAACTGATTCGCCCATAACTAGATCAATCCGTATTGATGCTTTATTACATTGCCTTATTTGATTTGTGTTTTTCTGAGAAGACTCATAAACCTTACATACATATTGGAATTATATATCATTCAATTTTTTTTTCTAGCTTTCTATCAACCTTCCTTTTATCTGTATACTTTATTTTCTATCACAATTCGATTGGTTTTCTTTTCTATGCAATACAAGAAATCTTGCAGTTGCTACAAGTATATGATCAATATATCATATTTTGACTGCTTTTTGGTATCCAGATAATGCAAAGCGATGAGTTGGTTATTAGTTCTATAGTAATGAGTTCATAGTAAAGGTTGGTTCCTTTTTTTAATCCTATCTTCTCAAAAAAACTAACGAGTCACACACTAAGCATAGCAATTCTATAAAATCATTAATCATTTTTTTATGCAATCCTATAGAAATTAAGAATTGTCATTAAAAAAAAAATTCAGAAAAAAAAAAAAGACTGAAAGCAAAGAGTTTGTTGTTTTTTATTTTTTTTGCAATGGATATCGCATAAAGAAGAAAGACAAGTAACGTATTCTTATTAATCCTCTAGAAATATCCAAATTTTTATGCCTAATACCCCATGGATCGTTCGGACTGTATAGAAACAATAATCAATTTTAGCCAAAATGGTTTGTAGAGGAACCCTACCTTCTCTGATCCATTCGACACGTGCTATTTCTTTTCCATCGAGGCGTCCTGCAATTTGGACTTGAATTCCTTTTGTATCCGCCTGTTCAGTTAATTCTATTGCTTTTTTCATTGCTTTTCGAAACGAAACTCGATTCTTTAATTGCCCCGCTATAAATTCTCCAAGAATATTAGGTTGTCCATAAGGGCTTGGAATTCTTGTTACAGTAATGTTGAGTTTTTGGTTCAAACAGTTCAGTTCTTTTTGTATATTCCTCTGCAATTCTTCAACTCTTCGAATTCCACCGTCTAGTAATAACTTAGGGAATCCCATATAGATTATGACTTGAATCAGATCAATTCTTTTTCGAATTTCTATGCGTGCAATTCCCTCGACACCATAGGATATTCTCCTATTTTTTTGTATATAATTTTTGATACAATGTCGTATTTTTTGATCTTCTTGCAGACCTAGGGAATAATTCTT